TATATAGATTCTCTACTCTATCTGTGTATCGTTTATCTTAGGAAATAAGAGACGAAATAGAACAATCTTTAAAAAGATATTAGATATGATGAAATTCTTTGATTGGTTCTTCCCAAAAATGATCCGTTTTAGTTGACTGATAGGTACAATAAACACTGAATCGAATTCTAATAACTTAACTAATTCTAATAAATAGAAAATGAAAATTTAGAACAAATTCTAAATAAAAAAGAAGTAAAGTATTCTTATAAAGTATTTTTATTCAAAACGCCTTGTGATCTTCAACCAATTCTGTGCTTCAATATAATTTCCAGGAGTAAGTGCTATAGCTTGTTTCCAATACTCAGCGGCTTGATCGAACCAAGCCTCCGCAATTTCAGAATCGCCTTGCCGAATGGCCTGTTCTCCACGGGCGGAATAGGAGGGTAACTTCCTTCCCTTAGAACCGTACTTGAGAGTTTCCTATCTCATACGGCTCGCTCATCGACAGTCAATTTTTTCTTTTGCCGTCCCGTTTTTAGGTTTTTCGAGCTAACCAAAAGAGGTTAATTACAAAAGTTTCAAACTTTCTTTTTTTATTTAATTAGTTTTATCTTTTCTCCCACCTTCAGAAGAATAAAGCAGAGGCATTCTACCTTTTTTCTTAAAGGTAACTATCCCGGTTTCATATATCATATATAAATATTGTATTTATAATCTCTACATTTCTATATTTTAGATACAATCTTTGAAGATATAGAATTGTTGAAAAAGGCTTTCAGAATAAGAAAGACTTACTATCTTTGGGATTTGATGCTACACCGCTGCTCAATACCGTAGGGGATCCACTCTATTACATAAATTGATTCCTAATTTTTATCTCATATTCTGGATAAGTAAAAGTAAGCAGTTATTATTGTATCGGCCAAAAATTTCGCTAATTGATCTTTACGGCGCTTTCTCTATCAATTAAATCTTTTATCCATAGAATCAAAAAGTATCTAGGCATTTTAGTTCTTCATATTTTGGCTTCTATAAAGTTTATTTCTTTGCTACAGCTAATAAAAATCGTATTTGGTACGATACATATGTAGAAAGCCCGTATTTTTCGTTTTTTCTAGTATTTACTAGCGTATTTTCCCTTTATTTTTCTTTCTATAGTGGAGATAGTCGCACGTAATGACAGATCACGGCCATATTATTAAAAGCTTGTGGTAAGAACGGGTTTCGTTCTAGGGCTCGAAAATAATATTCCAAAGCTTTCGTATGTTCTCCATTACTTGTGTGAATAAGGCCTATGTTATAGAGTATATAACTTCGATCATAGGGATCAATTTCCAGTCGCATAGCTTCATAATAATTCTGTAAAGCTTCCGCATAATTTCCTTCGGATTGAGCCGACATCCGTTACGGTCGTCATTCGATTAAAAGAATCTCCGTTCCAAAACCGTACGTGAAATTTTCATCTCATACGGCTCCTCCCTTATGTGCATAATGAAAATTATACTATAGAATTAAGAATGAAAAAAGATTGAAATTTTTTCATTATGAACTAAGCGGGGCTAGTGTTTTTACAAGAAATCTCTAGCCAACCTTTCTGCAAAAGATCTTTTCTTAACATCAAGCACGTTGGTACTAGATAAAAAGAGAACTCCAGCAATTTCTTTGTCCTCAACGCCCCTTAATTATTCTTTCTATTTTTTAGTTTAAGGAATTAGTCACTTCAACAGCCTTCAATGGTTCCACGGGTATCCAAAGTACGAACGAGATGGATGTTTGTTGTCCCAACCATTTTTGGGAGTCCCGATCCCAAACAAGGAAAAGGAATAAAGATATATTTGAAAACAAGGGTTTCGTATTGTTGATTCCTAGACGTAGTGCTTCTTCCCCTGTGCCGCCTATTGGTACTAGTGGAGGAGGGTTGACCTGCAACAGGGAACCCATAGGTGTGTCACCTTTCGTTCAATGCTCTAATTTACAATTGAAGCATCTGAGGTTGCATTAATCGGGGATACACGACAGAAGGGATTTTTTGATTTACAAACTTCACCTTCAACAAGCGTCGATTTATTATTTATTTCGAAATTTCAAATTGATTTTTTCTATACCCATTATTGCGTCTTTCTTCTAAGACTGAGATCAAAAAAAAAAAAGCAAATCGCACCATCTCTGTAATAGGTAAATGCCTCCTTTTCTCCTGAAGTTGTCGGAATTATTTGTAATAAAATGTTGGCTACAATTGAAAAGGTCTTATCGATAAAATTTCCATTTATTCGAGATCTAGGCATAGATAGCAATCCTTTTTTCATTTCTTTGAATTTCCTCTCGTGCTCGTGAGAAAAACCCCCCACAAACAAAACAAAGGAAGTGTAAAATACGAAATAACATAAAAGCGGCCTCATATCATAAAATTAAAATAAGGGATGGCCTTCTACTCAAATTCTTTCTTTTTGCCAGGAATTAATCTAAACTAAACTCAAAAGGATTTGAATCCAATTCAATTTCATCAAAATAAAATGTA